TCGGATTAACCAACCAAAGTTAGTTTCAGTCATTATATATTGAACAGAAGCAAAAGCCTCCGTAACGGTCGGACGATAATAAAAAGTCATAGCAAACCCTGTAGCTACTTGTACTAAAAAACAAGTAAGCGTAATTCCTCCTAGACAATAAAATATGTTGACATGAGGAGGAACATATTTACTAGTTATATCATCCGCAATTGCCTGAATCTCAAGACGTTCTTCGAACCAATCATAGATTTTATTGAGATAGGTAAACTGAGGTACTGGTACTCCCCCTCTGAGAACCGTATATGAGAATTTCATCTCGTACGGCTCAAACATAAAGACCCAAATACAAGTTCTATCGGATATGTGTTCGAAACTTCCTAATTGTATGATGCACTCTTTTATGAAGAGAGGAAAGAATAAAAATCCGAAAGCTCTTTATTGTGGTTATAATGCCAAAATATCAAGTCAGCTCATTCATCCATATCATATGTTGATGGGGCCTCTTGAATCTTCTATTTACCTATTTTCTTTATTGTTTTGTTATTTTTATTTGTGTGTAATGAGACTTTACTACTGTTTTCTTTATTATTGATAGGAATTCTCTTGTTAAGACCCTATGAATCAATTAAAACCTCAGATTCATACTAGAACCAGGATGAGTCAATAAAAACTTGTCAAACTAAGTCCAAAAATTCCTTGAGTAAGAACTGTTGGATCATCACTTATTCAATGAATAGACATAATGACTAAAAATCTAAAGAAACCTTTAGACTTTGATCAAAATAAGCATAAATGGGAATTTGAAAGAATAAAAATCTTTCAATTTATAACTTCTAAGTCTAACTCTTTGAAAAAAAAAAATGGAAAGTCCGGCCACGAGGTCTGAATATTAAGTATGAATCATAGTTCTAATACTATGTAAGTAATCTATTTTACATATTCCGTGCTTCAGATAATAGCATACAATGAGAATATCCCACGAAGTAAAACCATCTCTAGCAAGATGACAGACCTATTCTCTGTACTATCCATAGGATCAATTATAATACACCAAGTCGCACACTCATATTCCGGAAATACAGAAACAAAGAAATTTCACGGTCGAACTACCAAAATAAAATGGGATAAAAATCAGAGACCTAAATGCTTCACTTTGTATTGAAAAGCTAGGTAATAGTTCTTGTGAATCTAATTCATTGAAATTCCGTCCAGTAAAATAGAAGAATTATAAATCTCCAAAATAATAGATAGGAATATCGCAAATAGAGCCATTGCGATACCCATCAAAGGAGTAGTTCCCCACCCAGGAGCTACTTTACCATATTCTGAATTCAAGGGTTTCAATAAATTCCCTACACTAGTTCGTCTTGAACCAGATCTAGAACTACCCTCAACGGTTTGTGTAGCCATAAATCCTATTTTATATTCATTGAGATCTGTTGACTTTGTATACCATTCCGTTGTAAATAAATGATCTTAGCATAGATCCATTGTGGTCTTCAAACTATATAATAATGGAAACAGCAACGCTCGTTGCCATCTTTATATCTGGTTTACTTGTAAGTTTTACTGGGTATGCCTTATATACTGCTTTTGGGCAACCCTCTCAACAACTAAGAGATCCATTCGAGGAACACGGAGACTAGTTGAAGTAATGAGCCTCCCAATATTGAGGGAGGCTCATTACTTTCAATTGAGATAATGAAAAATCATTTCATCTTTTTAGTTGGAACTTTAGGCGGGTCTCGAAAAAAGATAGCGAAAAAAATTATTCCCAGAGTTGATACTAAGAGGAATGTATAAACCAATGCTTCCATAGATTTGATCGTGGTTTACAATTATAGCTTCCATACCTGTTCATTTGAGATCGTCTCCCGGATAAAGAAAAGAAAGAACAAGGCAAGAGTCAAAGAAAAGACAGCGATTGAAATCAAGATTTATCCGGTAGCCTATATTAAATCACAAAACTAAAGACAAAAAATAACAAAACAATATTGTATCAGACTACTTGTCTTCTTGTAGTTGGATCTCCAAGTTTTTGGAATGCTCCAAATTCCACTTGAGCATCCAAATCCGGGTCAATACCAGCAAAAACATCCCTGAACAGGGTTCTAGCACCATGCCAAATGTGTCCAAAGAAGAAGAGCAGAGCAAACGAAGCATGTCCAAAAGTAAACCAACCCCTCGGACTGCTACGAAAAACACCATCGGATTTCAAAGTCGCACGATCTAATTCAAAAATTTCACCCAATTGAGCACGTCTAGCATATTTTTTCACAGTAGCTGGATCACTATAACTGACTCCATTGAGTTCACCGCCATAGAACTCAACAGTTACACCTACTTGTTCGACACTATATTTCGATTCTGCCCTTCTAAAAGGGACATCGGCTCTAACAATTCCGTCTCCGTCTACCAAAACAACCGGAAATGTTTCAAAAAAAGTAGGCATACGACGTACATAAAGTTCACGCCCTTCTTTATCTCTAAAGATCGGGTGTCCTAACCAACCAACAGCTATTCCATCCCCGTTGTCCATTGAGCCCGCTCTAAATAATCCCCCTTTTGCCGGATTATTGCCAATGTAATCATAAAAGGCTAATTTTTCAGGAATTTTAGACCAAGCTTCAGATAAACTTTTATTTTCGGCTAGCCCAGCACTAACTCTTCGATATATTTCTTGTTGGAAGTATCCTTGATCCCATTGATAACGGGTGGGACCAAATAATTCAATGGGGGTAGTTGCCGAGCCATACCACATAGTTCCAGCAACTACAAAAGCTGCAAAAAAGACCGCAGCGATACTACTGGAAAGGACGGTTTCAATATTTCCCATACGTAATCCTTTGTATAGACGTTGGGGCGGACGGACACTAAGATGGAATAGACCCGCCAATATGCCCAAGGTTCCTGCTGCAATATGATGAGAGGCTATTCCTCCCGGAACAAAAGGATCAAAACCTTCCACACCCCATGCTGGATTTACAGCTTGTACCCTTCCCGTTAGTCCATAAGGATCGGATACCCATATTCCAGGACCATACAATCCTGTTACATGAAATGCGCCAAAACCAAAGCACGCCACTCCTGAGAGAAATAAATGAATTCCAAAGATCTTGGGCAAATCCAAAGAGGGTTTGCCTGTACGTTCATCACAAAATATTTCTAGATCCCAATACACCCAATGCCAGATAGCTGCCAAAAAGCACAAGCCAGAAAACACAATATGTGCACCAGCCACACCTTCGTAACTCCAAATACCCGGATTCGTTATAGTCCCCCCGGTAATACTCCAACCCCCCCATGAATTGGTTATTCCTAAACGAGTCATGAAGGGTATAACGAACATACCCTGTCTCCACATTGGATCAAGAACAGGGTCAGAGGGATCAAAAACAGCTAATTCATATAGAGCCATCGAACCGGCCCAACCAGCAACCAGAGCTGTATGCATTATATGGACAGAAATCAAACGACCGGGATCGTTCAATACGACCGTATGAACACGATACCAAGGCAAACCCATGGAAATACCCCTTTATCAATCAAAAATATACGCTATGTAACTTTATTGCATTGTAAAATAGACTATGGTTCTTACTTTTTTAGTGGATTATCTCGGGGAAAGGATTACTATTTGTTCTATTCTTTTAGTAAGAAAGTCTTTCAATAATAATGGAACAATTTTGTTCGTAGGAACAAAAAGAAGCAGATTTATTCTACACCCGATAAGTACCAATACGCAATGGTAGGTCGTTGATAGCATTTTATATGAGTAACTGCATCTATATTTGTTCATCATCCAAAGGATCCACTTGTAAGAATTTTCTTTTATTGATTCTGTCTTCCTTTTTTATGAACTTATTCAATCTATGGATAAAAGATATTATTAAGACAATAAACCTATTTTTACGCTTTCACATCAAAGTGAGATATAGTACTTAATCTTTCTTTCATTTAATGCCTATTGGTGTTCCAAAAGTACCTTTTCGAAGTCCTGGAGACGAAGATGCATCGTGGGTTGACGTATAGTGCGACTTGTCAGATATATTGGGTCATATGGTATTTCCCCGTTCTCTTTCCCGATTAAGATATCCTCTCTTTCGCCCAACAAAGATTGATTGAATCATACAAAATTTGGAGCGTGAAATGCAATGAAGTACAATTAAATCTATTTTTAGTTTTAGGGGGGTATACAGATTAATATTAGCAATTAGAATAATTTATGGTTGGCTTAGTTCAAATAATAAAATGAAGTATCCAGGCTCCGTTTAGAAAAAAAACCAATAGGTAATATATCTATGATTTCTACTTAATAGCATATTCTATTTAGAATTTATTTATATACTATTCGATTTATAATCTCTAATAGAATATAAATAGAAGTGATCTAAAACTGTTAATAAATCGAGTAATATGATGAATGCATTGAATAGTTAATATTTGGCGAGAGATATGAAATTAATTGAAAAATAAAGAAGTCGTAGCAAAAAGACGTAGTATTGGATCATTTGTCTTATATATGCAAATAAAAATCGGTCCGATCTTTACTCGGAGTAGAGCATAAACCTAAAAGAATTCAAGAAGACCATTCAGGAACAAGAAAATTACATCGTGATTTGGATTGGATTCCGATTAAACAATACATCAATGAGAAGTTACTCCGATAAGTTTAGTGAATTTTTTTATTTCCATTTATATATAGAAATTCTATTTATATATAAATAGAAAAAGGCCAAAACTCATCTTTTTTTAAATGAAAGAAAAAGCCCCTTTGTTACAAGTTAGACAGAGCTTGCTATGACAAAAAAAAAAAAAAGAATCTACACATTGATTCTTGTTTTTTTCGCGATTTGTGTTGAACTGTATGCATCAAAAGATGCATGTACGGTTCCGAAGGGATACAATTTTATCCTAATCAACCGACTTTATCGAGAAAGATTACTTTTTTTAGGCCAAGAGGTTGATAGCGAGATCTCGAATCAACTTATTGGTCTTATGGTATTTCTCAGTATAGAGGATGATACTAAGGATCTCTATTTGTTTATAAACTCTCCCGGCGGATGGGTAATACCTGGATTAGGTATTTATGATACTATGCAATTTGTGCAACCAGACGTACAAACAATATGCATGGGATTAGCCGCTTCAATGGGATCTTTTATTCTGGTCGGAGGAGAAATTACCAAACGTCTAGCATTCCCTCACGCTTGGCGCCAATGAATTTTTTATTTGATTTGAGAGAAAAAAGAAAACTATGCCTTCGCGATATATGAATATTAAGTAATAATAGCATGGCACTTCGAATTCGATACGAGAATTTTTTTTTTTCAAAATCGTTCCATTCCATTATGTATCGAAAGAGTAGTATGAGATAAAGGGTATTTCCTATTTTATCTGATATATCAGGAGACCCATTTCAGCGTCACAAACTTTTTTTGTTTTCACACCGAAAAACTAATATATATTATTTTTATTAAAGAATAAGAAAATAAAATTTCTTTTTTTACTTATTTTTATTTGATATTTGAAAAAAAAAAGAAACTTTGGGATTGCTAAATAACAGACGAAATTAATATATAAAGCAACGGAACCATCATAGTATATCTTTAACTACTTCAAAAGGAAGGGCGGTTGTTGGATCATTTACCTATGTGAATATGATAGACCCTATATTATTTATATATATTCTATTTATTCAATGTAAGGTAAAAAAAAGGTATAGGTATAAAAGTGAATTCCATTGTAGAGCCGTATGCAATGTGCAAAAGATGCCTGTACGGTTGTTCAATTCTATCTTTTTTTTCTTATTATATTATTCTTTATCTTTTCGCCTTTCATCATGCGAGATAGAATAATTATTTATTATATCATCAAATCAGGGTAATGATCCATCAACCTGCTAGTTCTTTTTATGAGGCACAGACGGGAGAATTTATCCTGGAAGCGGAAGAACTACTGAAGCTGCGCGAAACCATCACAAGGGTTTATGTACAAAGAACGGGCAAATCCTTATGGGTTATTTCCGAAGACATGGAAAGAGATGTTTTTATGTCAGCAACAGAAGCCCAAGCTCACGGACTTGTTGATCTTGTAGCGGTTGAATAAAAAATAAGAAGGATTTCACGCAAATATACAATTTAAGATTTTATCTTCGTACCAGATTTAATACAATATTCTATGAATCCATTAATATAAAAATTATTCATAATTATTTGGTTAGGATTGATCTAAACCAGCCCATTATGTGTATGATTCAACATGCCAACTATTAAACAACTTATTAGAAACACAAGACAGCCAATCAAAAATGTCACGAAATCCCCCGCTCTTCGGGGATGTCCTCAGCGACGAGGAACATGTACTAGGGTGTATGTGCGACTCGTTCAGATCATGGACTAGGCCAAAAACAATTGATCCAGTATAAATGATCAGTACCAGTGAATAGGATAGAATGGAAGACCACCATTCACTATACGAAAAATGAAAATAGCTAAAAATCTAAAAAAGATCTATCATACCCTTCTATTGTGGTATCAAATTAATTTATGGTTGCCATTGGTACAAATCCAATCACTTCCACTTTTAATTTAAGATGAGAAAGAATTCCCCATTGGTAGCAAATGGTATTCATTAAGCAGGGAAATCCTATTTAAAGAGCAGAAAGATTATGCCCTGACTCTTGCAAGAACGGACTAACAGGGTCAGCTACTCAGCTAATCTTCATAATTAAATACCGTTACTGTATAGGTGAGTCTCGTTGTGAAAGACCTATTACTGGATAATTATGGGTAGAGCCAAAGAGTGTGAACTGTACAAGTTAACATTAATTAAATGAGGGAAGAGGCTCCGGTGTATAGAGAGGACCTCACCGTTTAAGACGTAACCATAGAAACGATGGAACCCACTATATACATACCTATTTCTATTTACTACTTTTTATTTACTTTCATTTACTATGTTTTTTTGATACCTAGTATCAATACAATTTCTTATTTCGAGGCGAGAAGCCTAGAAAAAAAAAAAGAAAAAATCGTGGTCGGGAAGGTTATAGTAGCAAAAGCCATTGGAATTTTTATTTTATACATTGGAAGAATCCGTTTTGTTATTAATAGACTAGGAAAGGGAAAGGAAATAACTGAAAGAAAAGAAATCAATTAGTTATTCATCAAAGTTTCATTTATTCAATGACTAGAATTAAACGAGGATATATAGCTCGAAGACGTAGAACCAAAATTCGTTTATTTGCATCAAGCTTTCAAGGGGCTCGTTCAAGACTTACTCGAACTATTACTCAACAGAAAATAAGAGCTTTGGTTTCGGCTCATCAGGATAGAGGTAGGCAAAAGAGAGATTTTCGTCGTTTGTGGATCACTCGGATAAATGCAGTAATTCGAGCCAATAAAGTATACTATAGTTATAGTACATTAATACACCATCTGTACAAGAGGCAGTTGCTTCTTAATCGTAAAATACTTGCACAAATAGCTATATTAAATAGGAATTGTCTTTATATGATTTCCAATGAGATCTTAAAATAAGATAAGGAGATTGAAAGAAATGAAATGTTTTAAATGGAGTTCCTTGACAAATGAACTTGGGAAAGTAGAGTAGAAATTAGTATAATAAAATAGGATATGATAAAGTCATCACAACGAACAAACACGGTCAATAAAAAAAGATTTATTCTTCTTCCCCAATTCTTTTTTTTCTTACGACACAACAATAAAATTTGAATTTTCAGATTTTTTGAACAAACCGTCAATTTGCATTTGAATTCGGATTGGAATTTGATTTTGATTCAATTGAAGAAGAGCAAGCCTATTTATTTTTAATTCTAAGACCAGTAGTTCTAGGAGTCGACTCGCTTCTTTCAAACTGTTTCTCATTATTAAGAAAGGGTAACAAACATAAAATACGAGCTTGTTTTATAGCAATAGTAATTAATCGTTGTTGTTTTAAGGTCAATCTATTCACCCGTCTAGATAATATCTTTCCTTGTTCACTAATAAATCGACTAATTAAACTCATGTTTCTATAATCAATTCGATCCCCCGATTGTATCGGGGGCAAACGCCTACGAAAAGATCGCTTAGATTTAAGAAAGAGTCGCTTGGATTTATCCATGGTTTTTTTATTCCTTGTCCCGAAAATCCTAATGCTATTTTGATCGGATCAAAAATGATTTCGAATTAAAAAATAGGATTGCTTTGTTTTGTTTATATTTAAATAAATATATGATCTGTTATATATAATATGTCGTTTTTCGTCTTCCTTGGAATGGAAGGCGGACACGCGAGCGATCGGTTCGATCTATTTCTTTAGCTCCCCGTGAATCGTATGTTTGTAACAAGAGGGACAGAATTTTCTCAATTCCAATCGACTAGGCGTATTATGTCGATTTTTTTGAGTAATATATCGGGAAATGCCCCTTGATTCCTTATTAACGCGGTTTCGAAGACAACTGGTACATTCCAAAATAATCGTTACTCGGGCATCTTTACCCTTGGCCATGAACCCCCTTTGGATTTTTGATTGACTCAACTCTTCTATTTTTCTATTTTCCGATCCGAAACGAAGAAGAAGAAAGGAAGGAAAAAAAAAGAAGTTGCTAACTCGAAATCCAATTATGAAAGATTTCGTTGCAATCTATCAATATAGTAATAATAAGTAATATAATGATTTCTAACTATATATTTCTAATTTATAATCGCTGTAAAGTATTTAATTTTTCTTTTTCATTGAATTATCTTGTATGATATTGTTGCCATGCCACAGCTATTCCATTTTCTTTCTCACTCTATTATTAATTAATTTAATTTTTCGCCTGGAAACCCGAGTTCTTAGTTTGACTAGGGTGAACCCGCTTTTATTCTTTTTCTTTTCTAATTTATTTTAATTATAAAAAAAAGAAGAGAAGGGGATGGATTAGTCACAGATATTTGATTGTATCTCTAATTTTCTTCATCCCTTACCATCTCAATTACTATAATGAAAAAAAAGGGAATATCAACGCATCCGGAAATAAACGATTGATCTCTATCAATAAACCCGCTAAAGACCCAAACCATAGAGTACTTACTACCGGTGCCACGGAAAGGTATGTTTTTAGATTTCGCATTTAAAATCCTCCTTCTTTGTTATTTGTTATTGTAATTTTATTACAATTTGTAATACATAATGGTAATACATATATGACCAGATGTGTATATGTAGTTAATGACTGACACTTGGATTTATACGCAGAATTCCTAATGCAAATTGAAATGTACAACGATTCAGTAGATATTCCTTTTCGTAAAACAAAAAAAAAATACGTCCCTTTTTGTCTGAGAATTCCCAAAAAATATTCATTTTTTTTTTTACGGTGGGTTTCATATTTCTTTAGTACGTATATAATATAAGTCTATTATTATATGTTATAATGATATGAGACTAAAAAAAATTAAGAAATGACAAGATAATTTGGTATATCACTGAAAGAAATAAAGATGTGGAAAACAAGACAAGGATTCTCTACAATGACACTGTAGGCCAATTGAAAGGGATGTAGCGCAGCTCGGTAGCGCGTTTGTTTTGGGTACAAAATGTCACGGGTTCAAATCCTGTCATCCCTACCTATTACTTATCTTATGAACAGTAACAAGGGGTCAATTGAGATTGATTAACATTGGATATACATAATCAATCTTTAATTTTCTTATTTATGATAGTATATATATCCAAGACGAGTTAGGTCACAAAATATTTATTGTGATAATAAAGCGCTCTTAGTTCAGTTCGGTAGAACGTGGGTCTCCAAAACCCGATGTCGTAGGTTCAAATCCTACAGGGCGTGATTGGATTCTTGTTATTTGTTAGGTCGAAAATAAGACTGAAATAATTGAACAGCAATCTGAATTTGACCTCCTGTAGATTAAAAAAAGTAGAGTAGGAGGTCAATCAAAAAAAAAAAGAGATGTTAATTAATCAAAGGTCCAATTGATCACCACGTCTATATTGTAAATATGCCGTTACGAATAATCCAGCCAAAGTAATAGGAATTAGACCTAAGACGATTCCAAATAGAAAAACTTCAATCATTTCAATTTCTTTGAAAGGTGAAAAGGAGAGGTAATATCTATCCTTAAATATTAATCGGTATTACCCATGAATCTCAATGACCAAGAATTGAAAAATTGAGAAAATTGACACGGTAAGAAACTATAGAATATATAAACTACCACAGAAGAATTTTTTTTATGAATTGTTCAGTCAATTAATTTCAAATAAGTCGTATCTTGTTCAGACCGATAAATAGAGCTGAGGTTATAGTCAAAGCTGCTAGTAGAAAACCGAAATAACTAGTTATAGTAGGCATGAAGGGACTAAATGAAATATCTTCTTTTTATACATATGTTTATAAAGCACTTCCCTAAATTTCAAGTTTTAAAAGAAAAGAGACGAAGATAAAGAAAAATACCAATTGAAGGGGAAAGGATAAGTTCAATTGAAAGTTAAAGTTTTTGATTCATCAATTATTATAATTATTATAATAATTAGAGACGGCAGTCCTAACAAAAATAGAGTAACATAGGTAAGAAATAAACTCATCATTTATGACATATACCCATCTCGAAATTTCGAATCAACAGATTCATTGAGCAACTCTTGAGTTGAGTAAACTAATAGCCAATATTTAATAATATTCTATATATTTAATATATTAATATATATTAGTATATATAGAATATTATTAATGAATTTTAAATAATTATAAAAAAAAATTTCTAACTTCATTAAAAAATGAAACTTTATTTGAATCACTATGGGCTAAAATTGCAAAATCATCTCTATTTGGATAGTTTTTTATTGTATCGCCGAATCCATTTTTTTTTTTTTACTTATTTTATTTTTATAACGATGAGTTATCTTAGCTTATAACGAAAATGCCTTTTACTTTTTTACTTTAATTTGAACTTATTAAATTGAATAATCAGTTCTTTCACATAATCTCTCGAACGAAAAGAAAAAAAAAAAAAAGAAGAATCGGATGATCACTCAAAACTAGTTTTTACATTTTTTCTTTCCATACTACAAAGCCCTATCCTTGTAATTAGGTCAAGAAAGAACCTTTCCTTTGGGTCTAATACAACAACAATGTATGGATCACGAATATTGATTATTATTTTATTTAGTCATTGTTCTCTTTCTTTCCTTGAATACTATCTAGTATTTTTACCTCTAGTCCGAAGCTAATAATAGAGAAAACCTTTCTATTCTTATATTAGAAGTACTACTACTACTACAGGTACTGCAGGAATTTTAGTGATAGAGGAATTTGAGGAATTATGTATTGAATGGTACAAATTCTACATGTACAAGCAACAAAAAAATAAATTCTCTAACACTTCATTTCGATACTGATTGTGAAATTTCGTTGCTGTGTCAGAAGAAAGATAGCTATACTGATTCGGTATACTCTAAAGAAACCCTTGGTACATTATTGACGATCTCACAAAGATTCAATTTCAGTAAATTTCCATTTACTGATTTCATCTTTTACGAAGTCGACCCCCTTTAACTGTACAAGAATATGCGGAGCTTAACATGTCTGGAAGCACAGGAGAACGTTCTTTTGCTGATATTATTACCAGTATTCGCTACTGGGTCATTCATAGCATTACTATACCTTCCCTATTCATTGCGGGTTGGTTATTTGTCAGCACGGGTTTAGCTTACGATGTATTTGGAAGCCCCCGTCCAAACGAGTATTTTACAGAGAGCCGACAAGGAATTCCATTAATAACTGGCCGTTTTGATCCTTTGGAACAACTCGATGAATTTAGTAGATCTTTTTAGAATTTAGTAGATCTTTTTAGGAGGTCCCAATGACTATAGATAGAACCTATCCAATTTTTACAGTGCGATGGTTAGCTGTTCACGGACTAGCTGTACCTACCGTTTCTTTTTTGGGGTCAATATCAGCAATGCAGTTCATCCAACGATAAACCTAATCCGAATCATAGAGCTACGACACAATCAAACCCGAACGAACAAAATGTTGAATTAAATCGTACCAGTCTCTACTGGGGGTTATTACTCATTTTTGTACTTGCTGTTTTATTTTCCAATTATTTCTTCAATTAACAAAAGAAAAGAGAAGACTATTAAATAATAGTAGAAATTCTCTTATCCCATTCGGAAGGATATCATCTCATAATTATCTATGGCTGTTTATGTCTCTAGCATGACCACCTGATGAAATGTGGAGGAAAGTAGGACAAATGGCCGATACTACTGGAAGGATTCCTCTTTGGATAATAGGTACTGTAACTGGTATTCTTGTGATCGGTTTAATCGGTATTTTCTTTTATGGTTCATATTCTGGATTAGGTTCATCCCTTTAGTAATCGGGTGAACTGGATTGTAGACACGCCATGAAAGCATAAGAACTCAACGGAATCCCCCTCGAAGAACACAAAGAAAGAGGGGGTAGGTCCCGTTGAGCTCTTAATAATATGTATAAGCTTATATTTTTATAAGTTTAGTGAATAAGTTCTATTTGTTCAATAAATTTTCCTATATTTTTGTTTGTCCACCATTACTACTTTATTTATGTAATAAATCTAAAAAAGGGTTATGATAAACCTCGAAAAAAAAATGGAAACTACGAATAGGAATCTTTCACGAACGGGATCAAGAATGATTATTATTTCGACACAAGAAAGGGTTGTGGAAAATTCCTTTTCTTGTGTCAAAGACTAGGAAGACAAATAATCCCTCTTAGAATAGAATGCTTTTTTCCTCTCATTCATTTTTTTTATACTTTGGTTTATATTCTCCGCTTATTTATCTTATGTTTAGTATTTAGTCAACTTTTATTCTATTAGAATAGAAAACGATTGATTCATTATATGGCATTTAAATCTGACAATAATGACATAATCATACCGCTTCCATTTTATTTTGATTGAAAAAACAAAGAAATAAAGAAGAGGTAAGTAAAGTCAAATAGTCTTCTTCACAGCACACATACTATGACTAGTAATGCGGCACAAGTAATTCCCAAAATCTGATAGAAAAAGAATATAAACAAGCAAAAGGCTTTTCAGAAGTTTTTTTTGATCATAGAGAATTACATAACACAATTTCCAACAAAAATTTGGTTTTTTTAGAACTTGATAAACTAGAAATTCATTTCGGACAATTGAACCTTCTCAAACTGTTTCTTTTTAAGAACCAAAAAGATTTGTGCCAAAATAATAGATGCCAAGAAGAGCAAAAGGCCTTGTACACGTAATGGATCTTGAAGTACTATTTCCGCATCCCCCTGACCAAATCCACCCACATTCGGATTACTCGTTAATGGTTGATCCAGTTTGATGGATTCGCCCTCTGAAACAAGAAGTTCTGGTCCTGGAGGGATAATATCAACCACTTGACGTCCATCCGATGCATCCACTATGGTTATTTCGTATCCCCCTTTTTCTTTTCGTATGATTTTGCTTACTATACCCGCCGATGTAGCATTATAAACATTATTGTTACTCTTGCTCCCGTCGGGATAAATCTGACCCCTTCCCCTGTTCCCGCCTACGTATATGGGATATTTTAAGAAGTGAACGTCTTTCTTAGTAGCGGGGTCCGGGGAAAGAATAGGAAAGGTGATTTCACTATATTTTTGACCAGGAACAGGACCTATCACAAGAATATTTTTTTTCGTGGGGCGATAGCTCTGAAAAGACAGATTGCTTATCTTTTCTTTAATCTCGGGCGAAATACGATCGGGAGGGGCTAATTCAAACCCCTCAGGTAAAATAAGAACAGCTCCCACATTCAAGGCTCCTTTTTTACCATTAGCAAGAACTTGTTTCAGTTGCAAATCATAAGGAATTCGAACAACTGCTTCAAATACAGTATCAGGAAGTACCGCTTGTGGAACCTCGATATCCACGGGCTTGTTAGCTAAATGGCAATTGGCACATACAATACGGCCAGTCGCTTCTCGTGGATTTTCATAACTCTGCTGTGCAAAAATAGGATACGCATTTGAAATGGGTGCCCGAGTTATTATATATATTATGAGCGATACGGCAATGAATCGAATAATCTCTTCCTTTATCCAAGAAAAGGTATTTCTCATTTGCATGGTCCAATCATTGATCCCGAAGATTTCTACAATAAAATTAAATAAGTCACTAGTATAGTTCCCTATCTATGATTCTGTTATTTACTGAAATAATTTGACTCGAATATTGAAGGAATCCCCCGGGTGGAAAAAGAAGTACAATTTTGACTGTTTTACTTATGTTACAAAGTAACAAACATTATAATTGGATCGGTCGATCATTTTTCAATCATTCATTGAATGATAAATTACTACAAGTGACGGAGATACACGATTTAAATAACGAAAAATCCAATATTTAAAAATTGTATCTAAAATGACTGGAAAAGTAGAAACAACACCGGATATAATTTGATCATTATGAGCAAATCCAAAATCTTTGTAGATAGAGCCAATCATTAGTTCCCAACCATGGGGCGAATGGAATCCTATACATAAATCGGTTAATAAAAGAATAGAAAAAGCCTTTATTGTGTCGCTTAAATTATATAGAAATTCTTGAAGACAAGAGTTAAGAAAAATAAGTTCTTCATTACTTAGAATAGAAAAAACACTTAGAATAACGAAAGAAATTATATTTGTTGAGAAATGTAAAATCGTATGGATACGACCCTCATTGTGCATCTTGATCCATTGGATCGTTTCATTGTAGACTCCGACGTGAAGCTTTTGTAAACGCCTTTCCGAGTATTCCTTTAGCATTTCGTCGAAGAGGGAGAGTTCCTCTAATTCTATGAATTTTTTTAGAATACTCTTTTCTTGAATATTGTTCAAAAGAATTTCGGAGGGCCTAGTATTCCACCAATTATTAACCCAAGATTCCAGACTTTTATTAAATGTAAATGAGAGAGAGATCCACCAAGGCAAAAATACTATAGATGCAAGATATAGAAGGGAAATAAATGCTTTCTTTTTTGCCATTTGCTCATCTGTGAATTTTGAAATGAACTCATCTCATTCGTCGACTCTATACGATACTAATATTTCTATCAAATATCAGTTCTATTACATTACAAGTTATCGAGCGTATTCCCCGTTTTTATTTGTGATTCAGTACAATGGTTGGTTTATAATTTAGAAAGAATACAGAAAAGCAATATAGAAATACAGAAATAGAATAAGAAGGATTCCACTTCAAATTGAATGAAGAAATAAATAAACTAGAATATTATATATAATATTCTTTCAAAATATATCAATTGCTCAAATTCGAAGCAATTGTCCCCTTTGGATGAATGCACGAAAGAGCCATTTCAAATAATGAATATTATTCGAATTTCGAGACAAAAGAACTCCCGGTTTATCAAGATATCCAAAAATCTCGAAAAAAAAAGTTCACTGGCAGCCCCGAGTACAGGAATAATTGATAGAATTTTCTGAAGAAAACTGTGATGCTATGATAGTGTCAAAATAAGACAGAAAGGTTATCATTATAAGCGGCCCAATCGGTGGGTAATTAAAGAGCACAAAAAAGATAAAAAACGTTGATTAACAAAAAAGTAGAGATGATTTACAAGAGAGAATCTATCTGTATTTACTAAATTCGAAATATTGAAAATAAAAAAAAAAAAGAGAAATTCTTTATTCCGAAATGTTTTGATATATGAGATGAATCTATTATTTCGATTTGTTACTTGTTTCGTTACTGAATTGATTTAAGTAGATTTACATACTCATAAAAAAGAATTTATGGACAAAAACTATTTCGCTTTATGATTGGTTCGTGTACGTTTACTTTATTTTTGTTCTAATCAGAGTTCGGCAGAAACTTCGGTTAAGTTATGCTATAGAAAAAAGAGAAAGAGAATTCTTGAGTTATAGTTTTTTCCCTTTTGTTTTGCTAAGAATAAGAAAGCATTCTCAAAATACTTCAATTGGTACACGCAAGAAATAGGCCAATTCAGCAGCTTTCTGTTCAATTTCTCGTAGAGTCAAATTCTCATCGGTACGAGTCAAGGGAATGGACCCCTGGCCTCTGATTTCCATATAAAGGACACGACGAGCATAAATACCCTCTTTAACTTCTATTCTGATGGATTGAATGTCTTTCATAAGGAATCGGAGGAAGATGCGACGATTTTTTCCAGGAAATCCCCAACGAAAAATACACACTATTCCTTCTTTTATATCGAATCGATCATAACCACTACCCACATTCCACGAAATTGTGCACCACAAATATGAACTAATAAAAAGACCCGCGATTCCATAGAAAGACATCACGATTCCTTGTGGAAAAAAAATTATTTGCTGAGAGGGAAAGAACGGTATAAAATTCCTACCAAGATAACTAGAAGTTCCAACCAATAAAAACCCTAATGAACCTAAAAAAAGGATAAAAGCCCAGCAGACATTACTCGGTTTTCGAGACCCCGCTATAAGTTCTATACATATATGGTCTGATCGCCAACTCATACTATACTAGATCTAGTTGCATTTTATTGTAATTGGGAGATAATCCCAATAAATTTGACTTTAATTTTTTTGTTTCCGAAGTAATCCTCATCGACTAGTACTATTATGATGTGAAGCTTGAGGAGTAATTCATCAATTGCTTAGAGCTAAACTAAAATAATAACATCCTTTTTTTTTTTTATGATTTCTTATAGATATGCACAGACATTTAGATATATTGACTTTACGTTTCAGAAATTCATCCCGATAATGATTTATCTTCAAATAGCTATAATTCATTTTCCCATATATCGTGTTTATGCATACGAGCTTCTGCTCGGAGGAAGCTACACGGTATACCATATTCTACTAAATAGATAATTGTGCTATGATCCAAGTAAGCCTAAGTCTTGAAAAAAAAATAGATAAGATTTAATCCCATAATATCTAAAAAATCTTGTTTTTTTGAACATGAAGAGATAAAGAAACCATTGCAATTGCCGGAAATACTAAGCCCACTAAAGGCACAAAAATAGCGGGTAAGTTACTGATAGTTGTCATAGAATGAGTACCTCGATTTAATATTTGTACCTGTTATTTATTGTTATATTTGTTGTTATATTAACATTTTAACCTGTTATAAAGATATATTATACTATTCTAATAAAATAGAATAAAATTCTACTTAAGTGAGTATTGAGTATATACAATACTAAAGAATATAGAATATAAGAGTATATTATGTATATACTAAGATACCAATAAGGAATAAATCTAATAGGGAGTAGAAATACTAATCTATATAGAAATACTAATATTTAATATATTAAATAGATAATATAAGTATATAACATATATAATAAATATAAATCAAAAGTGTAAATAAATAAATGGGCTTATTAATCATTTCTATATGTTTATACATGAAATATATACGATAATCTATGATAATCCACTTTATTTATTATTTTATTCATTATTTATTTTTATTATTAGTCTATTCTAAATTTTTATTGGTATATTAGAATTTTATAATTTTGAAAATTGAATATTTTAATATATTTTATTAATTTAATTGTTAATTTAATAAAGAAAGAGTTTCTTACAAATTACCGAAAAATTCGTTATAATACGATCTAATAAAAGGGATTCTTAGTAAAACTGGGGTTCTCGGGGGATATAGAAAGATGCAGGACTCCCTTACCTTGCCTAATTTCACAGAAAAAAGAGAAAGAATTCACTCTTTTTATTTTGTTTGATAGAGATTTCTTGATTACTAATCAAGAATATCAATAAAAAAGAATACGCATGATTCTTTATACAATTCAATCTTATGTTACCAAAGAAAAATCTATTTTTCGGATTTTGACTTTTATTCCTATAAACTAAATAATTACTTGGTCACTACCAAACAAATAATAAAATGTAGAATTTATTTAATAATTTATTAAATTAAAGCTTTGTTTTTTTCTACTTGATTGAATTTTGATTCAAAGGAAAGAAAGCATGGAGCTGAAATAACTCGCTCAGAACGCCTTTTAAAGGATTACGTGGTACGATTGGATCGAATAAGCCCTTATGGAATAAATATTCAGCCACTTGTGAACCCTCAGGTACTGTCTTATTCAATGTTTGTTCAATTACTCTTTTACCCGCAAATGCAATGTAGGCATTGGGTTCGGCAATAATGATATCTCCCAACATACCAAAACTAGCTGTCACCCCACCCGTAGTAGGAGATGTAAGGATTGCTATATAGAATAACTTTTTATTTGATTGATAATCATATAAAGCAGAAGATATTTTAGCCATTTGCATCAAACTCAAACTTCCTTCTTGCATGCGTGCTCCTCCGGAAGCACATACTAGAATAAGAGGTAAAGATTGATTGGTAGCATACTCGATCAAACGTGTAATTTTCTCGCCCACTACAGATCCCATACTACCCCCCATAAACTGAAAATCCATAACCCCAATTGCTACGGGAATGCCGTTTAGTTTACCTGTACCTGTTTGAACAGCCTCCGTTAATCCCGTCTTTCTTTGATAAGAATCAATACGATCTTTATAAGGTTCCTCCTCCGAATTAAATTCAATAGGATCCAGAGAGACCATGTCTTCATCCATAGGATCCCAAGTACCTGGATCAATCAAAAGTTCGATTCTATCTGAACTACTCATTTTCAAATGACATCCACAATGTTCACAAATATTCATTTTTGATTTCAAAAATCTCTTATAATTTAATCCATAACAATTTTCACATTGAACCCACAAATGCCTGTATTTTTGAGTTACATCTAAATCATTAGAACTCTCTCTTATAGTTGTTAAATCACTATCATCCGCACCAGTTCTTATATTGGAACTCTCGCTTTCATTACTATTTCCTCTTTCGCCACAAATATAAGTATAAATGTAATTGTCATTGTAATTGTCACTACTAGTTAAAATGTCACTATCAATACAGATTTGATAACGAAGATAACTGCCAATGCAACTATTAATGTGATTATTCCAACTATATTGAGTATCATACACGTAACGATCATAGCGAGGATCGTCATTCTTCGATACATTATTCAGATAACTAGAATTCTGATAACTATAAAAAGAATTTTCTGGTTCACTTATAAAAGAATCATGGTTGTCAATTTCAAAAATTTGATTTTCAATATCAAAATATATGGTGTAACTATCCCTATTACTATCCCTAACTAAAAAAGTGTCATCAGATAGGAAATTCCGAATGTACCTGACGCCGACTAAATGATCAACATTACTGTAACTAGAATTGTCACTATCGCTCCCACTAGGAATGTCTTTATCCATATCATTTATAATCGGATCTTCATTTACACTAGTATTTTCAATAGGATCACCAAGACTATTTATTGATTTACTTAGCCCACACCTGTATTCTAATACCCCGCTAAACAACATTGAATCGAACCGCCATTTTTCCATAGAACTTTGTTGCCCCTATTTACATGAAAATACACTAGATGAATAGTCATTTGATGAAAATCATTTGAATATCCCGATTCGAATCAGAATAAGCATATAAATGCAATTGCTAAGATTATTAACTAATAACAAGTGGGTACTGAAAAAAGGATTCTCTTTTGTGAGAACCCGGAGTATCGCTTCGCTATATATGCTAAAATATGATGAAACCCCTTTTTCAATTTTAAATAATTAATTATAAAGAGTAGGTTCCCATCTTGTGTCAAATTCGCATCGAAAAAAGAAATAATGGTTCTCTTCTATGAATTTTAAGAACTTTTTTCGTAAAATCTCGCCTACTAAGCAGTTTATATTACAACACAGAATGAAAAGGACAATATACAGGATGGGTATAAGAAATTGTGATATTCGGCTCGATCCATGATCCGAAACTGCAGGATATACATAGAAATAATAAAAATAGAAATAATAATAATCTAAAATAAATAAAAAAAATAAAGAATACACCAATACAGAATACATCAATCCTAAGGATCCA